GGATACCTGAATGCCAAGTATAGCTCGTAATAATCTATCCTCCGGGGCATATGAGGATTCGCTCGCTGTCTGAGGTGTTAATTTACCTACTAAGATATCACCTGTTTCTATCCAAGATCCCAGCATCACAATTCCATTTCTGTCTAAATTTCGGAGTAAACGAGCCTCTAAATGCGGGATCTCCTTAGTGATTCTTTCAGGACCTTGGCTTGTTACATGAGTCTGAATTTCATATTTCCGGATATGAAAAGAAGTATAAATATCTTTATAAACCAGACATTCGCTAATTAGTACTGCGTCTTCAAAATTGTAACCTTCCCATGGCATATAAGCTACTAATACATTTTTTCCTAAAGCGAGTTCCCCACCAGCTGTAGCCGCACCGCCCGCTAGAATTTGTCCCTTTTTAATGTATTTACCCCGCTGAACCTGAGTTTTTTGATTCATACAAGTATTTTTGTTGGAACGTTGATACATAACCAATGGAATACTTAGAGTATCCCCATTACTTGAGAAAATGATCTTTTGAGTATCAGTATAAATGATTTTTCCCTTGCGTTCGGCTATAACTGAAACCCCCGAATCTAGAGCCGTTTGTCCTTCCAACCCAGTTCCAACAATGCACTTCTCGGACCGAGAAAGGGGAACTGCTTGGCGCTGCATATTAGAACTCATTAAAGCTCGATTCGCATCATTATGCTCAATAAAAGGAATGAGGGAAGCTCCAATAGAAAAATATTGGAAGGGAAAAATGCTTCTAAGATGAATCTCTTCCCATGCAATAGTCAGGAATTCTTGACGATATCGAGCTGGAACAACCTGTTGTTCTTGAATATCCCGATTCAAGGCCAAAGAATTTCCTGCTGCTACCATATAATATTCATCCCTATTTGGTGATAAATAAACCATCTGTGCCTCTTTTGATCTCTCAGATAATCCATAAAATGGACTCTCTATAGATCCCCAATAACCAACCTTCACATGAATAGCTAATGATCCCATAAGTCCAACATTGATTCCTTCGGACGTGTCAATTGGACAAATACGTCCATAGTGACTCGGGTGAATATCTCGTATTCGAAAACTAGCAGTTCGCCCCGTCAATCCTCCAGGACCCAAATAACTCCATTTTCGCCCATGAACAATTTGTGTCAACGGATTAGTTCGATCCAAAACTTGAGATAAAGGGTGTAGGCCAAAAAACGATTCATAAGTAGTTGTTAATGAAGTTGAAGTTACCAAATTTTGAGGAGTCGGTATCAATTTATGCCTGATTGCTCCACATATAGTTCCTCGAACCGTATTTTCTAAACGAACAAGAGCCAATCCGAATTGATCCTGTAATAGATCTGCTACAGAACGAATACGTTTATTTTTCAAGTGACTCATATCGTCAAGTGTACCCATTCCCAATTTAATTCCAATCAAATGATCCACAGCAGCCAATAAATCTCGTGGTAACAAAAATGTATTGTTTTGGGGTATATCAAGATTAAGTCTCCGGTTCATATTTCGTCGACCAATTTTTCCTAACTCACATCTTTGTTGAAAAAATTTCTTTTGTAATTCCTTGCATAAGGACTCAGAAAATACTGGATCCCCCCCTACACAGGCAAATTGTTGATAAAACTCCAAAATAGCATTTTCTTTTGACCCAATCTTTTTTTTCTCTTTATCATTCGGGAAAGACAAGAAAATCTCAGGGTAACAAACATTATCTAAAATTTCTCTTATATTCGAACCCATAGCTGATGATAGAACTAGAATAGATATTTTTTGTTTTCTACTTACACGGGCCCATATCCTTGCTTTTCTATCAATTTCTAATTCCGACCTTCCCCCCCAATCCGATATTATAGTACTGGTATAGACAGAAACTCCGTTATGTTCCAATTCTGAACGATAGTAAATACCGGGACTTTGCAATATTTGGTTGATCACAATTCGGTATATTCCATTTACTATAGAGGTTCCAAAAGAATTCATTATAGGGATGTTTCCAATAAAAACGGTTTGTTCTTGCATATTTCTACCGGTTTTCCAAATTAAGACCGCGGGTACATATAATTCAGAAGAATATGTGAGTGATTCATACACAGCATCTCTTTCTGTTATCAAGGGCTCTACCAATTGATATGTTTCCACAAATAATTGAAATTCAATTTCTTGATCTCTATCTTCTATTTTTTGAAACTTATGAAATTCTTCCATCAAGCCCTGATTAATGAACCTACAAAATCCCTCAAATTGTATCTGACTAAATCCAGGTATTGTGGACATTCCCTCATTTCCATTCTGGAGCATCTTAATCTGAAGTTTCCTCTTTATTGAAAAAATCCCATTATCGGCTTTTGGCTCACTATTCATCGAACCCTACCAATTGATCTAGCAATGATGGAATGGATATTCTGTTTACTGAATCACATAAAATTTTAGTCAACTCCATCCATATATATCGTATGAACGAAAGCAAGACAGAGAAATGAAGGGCATTTTCGATGCAAGTTCGAATTTGATCTTGAGACAGGTACAAATAGAAAGAAATGGAAATTAATAAAGCATTCCTGGGAAAAATTCTGTCACTGGAGTCTTTTATCGGATATAAAAATTGATCCAAATTAGATCTAATACTCTAATACCTAATTCTTTTATTATGATATTAATGAGATTATGATCAGCGTACAAAAAAAGAAAAAATCAATGAGTTTAGGATTGAATCTGCTCTCTATGAATGAGATAAAAACAGAAGAATCAGGAACAGCATAGAGTTTCCTTTTTTTTTTAGCACACGCAATTGAATGTTCAAAAAGGAATTCGCAAATCTTTTTTTGGTAGTAAAATTTATAAAATACAATGGAATTGCGTACGTATATAGTCATAGGAGTAATCTTTAGGAAGTACATGACGATATAGCTATCTAGCTATCCGTATATCACATCTTTTATAAGAATTGAACTTGGTGCAACCTAGGTTAGGTCGTACTCTATCATAATATCTATCTTCTATTCATATTCAATGAAATATTCAAGCACAAGGATCCTATATAGGGATATGTGCATAAGAAATAGACCCGGCTTGGTATCCACGTATAACAATAACAATTTCTGTTCTAGAGTTTACACTTTTCTGGGGTTTACATATACACATAGATTTTCTTATAATTAGAATTGATCATGTAATTCATAATGATTAGTCGGAAATCAATTGGATTTTGCATCCATTAAGATAAGGAGATACAAAATTAAGAGCTGTTCGCTAATTCAAAGTAAGAAAAGTAAGTAAGAGTAAAAGAGTAAGAATTAAATAGTTAATGGAGTAAAGAGTAATTTATTCGAAATTGACCTGCATTTTACAGTCTGTGACCGGGCCGGGAATCTTTTCACTTTTCTATAGATTCGATAGATCTATAGAAAAGTGAAAAGAGAAGGTAAGTTTTTAAGCGACGCGTGTTTTGAGATAAAATCAATCGAAGAAAAGAATATAAATCGGATCCAAGAAAAAAGAGGAATTTTTTTTTGGAAAAGGATAAGTACAATGGTATTTAAGATCCAAAAATAAAAGAAATTAAGAAAGTAAAAAATTCAAATCAAAACCAAAATGAGGAGAGGAATAGAAATAGAATAAAATAGAATATCTAAGTCTAAGAATATTAAGAATATTAAAAGAATCTTATTAATATAGAATATTATTAATATAATAATATAATATATACTTAATCTTAATATAAATTCTTAATATAAATTCTAGAATTAAATATTTAATATAATTTAATATTTAATATAATTTAGAATAGAATCTTATAGAATTTATATACTTTACATATAATTTATTATAGAATTTATAATTTATTATATTTATTATAGAATATAGAATTTCTTTCTTCTTTATTCTTCTTCATTTCTTTATCTGTTTTGGATGTAATTTGGCGGCATGGCCAAGTGGTAAGGCGGGGGACTGCAAATCCTTTATCCCCGGTTCGAATCTGGGTGTCGCCTGATCAACAAAAAAAGACTTGGAATTTCTTAATCCTGTTGATCGAACTTGACGAATTCTTGCCCCGCAAAAGCATAGGCAAGGACTAGGTCTGTCGATACTTGATTTTGAGAACCATAGGTCCTATAAAAGACTGTCATCTTTTTTCTCAAAATCTGGGTTCTGAGTGTGGCTCAAAAAAGTACCAATAAATCTGAAGCAACCCAATCTTATGAAAGATTGGTTTGGGCTATTCTGAATTGAATCAAATAAAAGAAATAGCGAGAATTCATTTTGGAGAACTATGAAAGTAAGAAGTCGGAAATCTTGGTATCCAAACCAAAGGTTCCTAAGAGACACTCCTTTTTGGCTACTAAGGTTTAATAAAAGATTCTAAAAAAGACTCCCTAATTGTTTTACACTTTTCTTAATATTGAGGTAACTCTGTTTGCGATGAAATTAGATTGGATAGGCTGATGGTAAATTCATTTAAGAATTGTGGCAAAGAACTGAAGATACTTTGTATTCAGACTCACTAGAGGTTCTGAGTACTTTTCATAAATTGAATCAGAATGGTTGACTAGCTCTTCTTTGTATTTGTATCTTTTCTTTTTTCTTATTCTATAGAATAAGAAATCTATGAACTTTTTCTGAGTGGATTCATGAAATTGTTTCATAAAAAGCCGTAAGTAAGAATCCTGTTTTGACTCTGCACCATTGATTCCACTATGATTATGAATCAATAATGGAATCATTCCTTCATTTCATAGAGATAGATAGAATAGGGGGCATCATTCACATGGATATAGTAAGTTTCGCTTGGGCTGCTTTAATGGTAGTGTTTACATTTTCTCTTTCACTTGTAGTATGGGGAAGGAGTGGGCTTTAGAGCTAGAAATAGGAATAATACTTTACTGAAAAATCTACTTATATCAATTGTGATCATTTTGCGAAAGCTTAAAAAAACTTGACTTGCTTTAGTTTATCTATATCTATATATTATTTCTTAGATTAGATATATTAGTAGT